TAAATCTATTAAATCTAGATTCTAATATAATTCATAATATTTATTTTTATATAATTATAATATTATATAAATATATAATAACAAATTACTAAAAAGATTAATAAAAAAAAGAAAATATACGAAGAAATTCGTCCACCCCCCACATATTTGATAGCTTCTCCCATAAAAAAACTTGAAATACCAACTCCATTTGGAATTCCATCAATTATTTGTCTATCAAAAAAATAATTGAATTTAGCTAACTTTCTTACACTCCCAATTAAAGATACTTCAAAAAAAGCATCTATATAACCACGATTATATGACCAATCATATATAACATTGATTATCTTATCAGGAATAATTTTTTTAGTAACACTTTTTTGAAATAAATTCAATACGTTCAAGTTTTGTAAAGAAGAAAAAACAGGTTTATAGAGAACAGACGCTATCAATATTCCGAAAAAAGCTATACTCACCGAAAAAGTTGCATTTGTAAAAAATTCATACCAATCGACAGAATTCTTTGAATTTTGATGTAAAAGGTCTATAGACGGAATTAACAATTTGGATAAGATATCCAAATCTATTCCATCTTGGCTGAAAGAAATTCCAATGGACCCAACGAAGAAAGTAAATAATACTAATACAAGCATAGAAAATAGCATGGTATTGTCAGATTCATGAGGATAAAAAAAAGGAATGTTTTTAGTACCAAAATAGGTACTCTCAACAAAAAGACGTTTTATGCTTTTGAAATTTCGATTAATTGTATTTGAATATTTCCTCTTCCGAAAAAAAGAAGTCCTTTCATTATTATTCATTGTTAATAAACCTAATAAATGAATTTTCTTTTTTAATTTCTTTTTTCCTTCTTTGCCCCATAAAGATATTGAATAGAATGAACTATTTTTCTTTCCGTTGAAATTTTGAAAATGAACGTTTAAATATCCTTCAAAAACTAGTAAATAGATTCGAAACATATAAAATGCAGTTAATCCTGCTGTGGAACAAGCTATTATTGCGAAAATCGGTGAATACAACCAACTATCATTAAGAATCTCATCCTTGGACCAAAAACAAGCAAAAGGTGGAATACCACAAAGAGAAAGTGTACCTATTAAAAAAGCGGTTTTTGTAATTGGCGCATGTTTTGTTAAACCGCCCATAAGAACCATATTTTGACTTTTATCTGGAGAATATCCAACAATTGCTTCCATTGAATGGATAATGGATCCAGATCCTAAAAACAACAATGCTTTTGAATAAGCATGAGTAATCAAATGAAATAAAGCGGCTCGATAAGAGCCCATACCTAAAGCTAACATCATATAACCCAATTGAGACATTGTAGAATAGGCCAAATTTTTCTTAATATCTTTTTGAGCAATAGCTAAAGTTGCTCCTAATACTACTGTTATTATACCTATCAAAGCTATTCCACTCATTATGAAGGGTATAACTGTGAAAAGGGGAAGAAGCCGAGCTACAAGAAAAATTCCTGCTGCTACCATAGTAGCAGCGTGTATAAGAGCCGAAATAGGGGTCGGCCCTTCCATAGCATCCGGTAACCAGACATGAAGAGGGAATTGGGCAGATTTCGCAACTGATCCACAAAATAATAAGAGGGCGCAGAAAGTAACAAAAAAAATATTAACCTCATTCTTATAAATCAAGTTATTAAATATTTGAAATAAATCCCGAAATTCCAAACTACCCGTTATCCAATAAAGACCTAAAATTCCTAATAATAAACCAAAATCCCCTACACGATTAGTTACAAATGCTTTTTGACAAGCCTTTGCCGCAATAGGACGTGTAAACCAAAAACCTATTAATAGATAAGAACACATTCCAACCAATTCCCAAAAAATATAAACTTGTATCAAATTGGAACTTGTAACTAATCCCAACATTGAAGTATTAAAAAAACTCAGATAAGTAAAAAATCTCAAATATCCTTGATCATGAGACATATAATTATCACTATAAAAAAGAACCAGAATACCAACAGTAGTGATTAATATTGACATAATAGAAGTAAGTGAATCGAACAAGTAGCCAAACTCTAAAGAAATATCATTATTAATAGTCCAAGACCATACATATTGATAGATTGAACTGTTCTGGATTTGATGAATAGATAGATCGATCGAAAAAATCATAACTATTATTAACAATAAAATACTAGGAAAAGCCCACATACGGCGAAGATTTTTTGTTGCCGTGGGAAAAAGTAGAAGTCCTACCCCTATTAAAATAGGAACTGGAAGTGGGAGGAAAGGTATGATCCATGAAAATTGATGTGTATATTCCATACAAAAAAAAATAAAGAATAAAAAATATTTTGATTCTTAATGAATTTTCTTTCTTATTCGTTTGTTTTATCTCTTTTGTAAAGGGTTCGGTTAATAAAAAAGTGGATATATAAATAGAATTTGAGATTTTTTTTTTAATTTTTCTGAATCGTTGCACAATACTTCCAATATCCCAAAGTACAAAGTAAAAATAGACCAATAACCAAATTAAATTCTTAATATAAAATAATAATATATATATTATTTTTTTATATTAAGAATTAAGAAATATTAATTCCTATTTAGAATTACTATAGTTAGTAATAATATTTTATATTAAGAAATATTAAATTACTATAAATAAAAAATTATATATATTATAATAAATAAAAACGAAATTTGTAAAATTAAAATTATTATCTATAGACTGAGGATAAATAATTACACCAAAACTAAGAAATTCGTTTCTTTTGCTATATGAATGAATCAGAAAAAACATATGAAATGACCCGATCAAATAATCTTATTATTATTCAGAAACATTAGTTCATTTTTGAACTAATTGATACATTAAAATTACATTACAATAAAAGGAGATCTAGATATATATGTTTGGAAATATTTTGAAAAGGTTTCTAATATTCAATGTTTTTACTTTAGATAGAAATAAAAAAAAATAGGAAGGATAGCTAAGACGACATATGGCTAATTAAAGAATATTTCGTTTTCATTTACAGAACAAATCAAATGTCTTTCACATCAAACTATAGCAATGAAAAAATTATCTTAATTATATGGCAGTTCCAAAAAAGCGCACTTCTAGATCAAAAAAAAAAATTCGTAAGAATTTTTGGAAAAAAAAGGGATATTGGACAGCATTGAAAGCCTTTTCATTAGCGCAATCCATTTTGACAGGGAACTCAAAAAGTTTTTTTTGTAACAAATAAAAATGTTGCACTAATCTGAATTAGCTCGATTCAAAGAGTATTCTTTAATATTCTTTATTATTAGTATAATAATAAAGAATATAAGAATATTTAATATTGACCATATATTTAGCATATATTATAATATATATATATGCTAAATATATAATCTAAATTTTTTAGAATGTAGTGTAATAATAGATATAGAAATTAACGTTAAGGATTTCATTGAAAAAATGGAAATGCATTTCTTTAGAGTCATAAAATTAATGAAATAATTAAAAAATGAGTGATAAACAACTACAACAAAATGTTTTTTTCATTCATTCCTAGATTGAAGTAAGAACTATCTAGTTTCAGTTTCAACAGTGCTTTTTTTGAATTCGAAAAAGTGTAAACTACGAAAAACCCATTCTCCGTTGTTAAATTTGAAAACTAACACTGGAAATGAAAAAAAAAACAAGAATACAACTTAACTTCGTATTAAAATCGAAACGTTCTATTTTTTTTTTTTTGAATATTTTTTCGATTTTATTACTATACTTCTACTTCTATAGTTAATATGAACTTATAGTATAGAATTAGAATAATAATAGAATTCTTCAAATTTTTTAATGTTTAGTAAACAAATGTATTAAATTAATATTCCAATTCCACGTTAATAGTTTCTTTTAATCTCGACGATTGACTAATGAATCGGTTATTATGATTTCGAGTAAGCCGCTATGGTGAAATTGGTAGACACGCTGCTCTTAGGAAGCAGTGCTAGAGCATCTCGGTTCGAGTCCGAGTAGCGGCATGGCATCCTATATCTCTATTCTAAAAGAATAAGTCCTATAATGAATTCAATTCCCGATTCCTATCCTAGTATTTATACCTTTTTTATTTTCATTATAGATATTTATTTTCATTATATATATGATATTTTCAACTTTAGAGCATATATTAACTCATATATCGTTTTCGGTCATATCTATTGTAATTTCAATTCATTTAATAACCTTATTAGTCAATGAAATCGTAGGATTATATGATTTGTCCAAAAAAGCCATGACAATAACTTTTTTCTGTGTAACGGGATTGTTAATTACTCGTTGGTTTTTTTCGGGCCATTTACCTTTTAGTGATTTATATGAATCCTTAATCTTTCTTTCATGGGGTTTTTCTATTTTTCATATGGTTCCTTTTTTTAAAAAGGATAAAAACCTTTTAAGTACAATAATAGCACCAAGTGTTATTTTTACCCAAGGCTTTGCTACTTCAGGTCTTTTAACCAAAATGCATCAATCCGTAATATTAGTACCCGCTCTACAATCCCATTGGCTAATGATGCACGTCAGTATGATGATATTCGGATATGCAGCTCTTTTATGTGGATCATTATTATCAGTGGCTATTTTAGTCATTACGTTTCAAGAAGTAATCCAAATTCTTGGTAAAAGCAAGAATTTGTATTCTTTAAATAAATCATTTGATTTTGCTGAAATCAAATATATTAATATGAATGAACGAAAGAATGTTTTACGAACAACTTCTTCTTCTAGAAATTATTACAGGTCTCAATTTATTCAACAACTGGATCGTTGGGGTTATCGTATTATTAGTCTAGGTTTTCTCTTTTTAACAATAGGTATTCTTTCAGGAGCAGTATGGGCTAACGAGGCATGGGGATCATATTGGAATTGGGATCCAAAGGAAACTTGGGCCTTTATTACGTGGACCATATTCGCGATTTATTTACATACTAGAAAAAATAAAAAATTAGAAGGTGTAAATTCTTCAATAGTGGCCTCTATAGGATTTCTTATAATTTGGGTATGTTATTTGGGGATCAATCTATTAGGAATAGGACTACATAGTTATGGTTCATTTATATCTAATTGAATTAAAAAAATGAGTAACGAACTTAACCTGAGAAATAAAAATATGGAAAGCATATATATATACTTTCCATAAATTAAACTTCCCAAAAATCGTCGAGAACCCTTTCAATCATTACATTACTTGATTTGAAGGGTTCTCACAAACAACAAACATATTCGATTACAATTCAATTTTTTTGTTAAGTTAATCTAACATAAAAATCTTTGTCCAAAGGTTTTTTTTCTCTTTTTTATTTATTGGTTTTGTTTTATTCATTTATTCAAGAAAACTATCTATCAAAAATTAGATAGAATAGCTTCAACTTTCTCAACCGAGAATGAGAAAATGAAATCTGGATAAATACCAATACCTAGTACGGGTATAAGGATAGAAATAGAAATAAATAATTCTCTCGGCCCAGAATCAAAAAAATAAGAGTTTGGTGTATTAAAAAACTTGTATCCATAGAACATCTGCCGTAAGATAGATAATAAATAAATAGGAGTTAATATCATTCCAATTGCTGTTACAAAAGTAATTAGTATTTTCATCATGAAAAGATATTTTTGACTAGTAATTATTCCAAAAAAAACTATCAATTCTGCAACAAAACCGCTCATGCCCGGTAATGCAAGAGAAGCCATCGATAAGATAGTAAAAATCGTGAATATTTTTGGCATTGGGATAGCCATTCCGCCCATTTCGTCAAGATTAAGAAGACGTAGTCTATCATAACTAGTTCCTGCCAAGAAAAAAAGCGCAGCGCCAATAAATCCATGAGATATTATTTGTAAAATGGCCCCGTTGAGCCCAGTATCACTTATGGAACCAATTCCTATAATAAGGAAACCCATATGAGATACCGAGGAATAAGCTATTCTTTTTTTTAAATTACGTTGACCAAAAGATGTTGAAGCAGCATAGATTATTTGAATAGAACCCAATATCATTAACCAGGGGCAAAATATGGAATGAGCATGGGAAAATAATTCCATATTAATTCGAACCAACCCATATGCTCCCATTTTTAATAAGATTCCGGCTAAAAGCATACAAGTGCTGTAATGTGCCTCTCCGTGGGTATCTGGTAACCATGTATGTAAGGGTATAATCGGCGATTTGACAGCAAAAGCAATAAGAAATGCCATATAGAATATTATTTCTAGCGCCACAGGATACGATTGATTAGTTAATGTTTCAAAATTTAATGTTGGTTCATTCGAACCATATAAACTGATACCCAGAATTCCCATTAATAAAAAAACAGAACTTCCCGCAGTGTACAAAATAAACTTTGTAGCTGAATACAAACGTTTCTTTCCTCCCCACATGGCTAAAAGTAGATAAACGGGAATTAATTCCAATTCCCACATGATGAAAAAAAGTAAAATGTCTCGAGAAGAAAATAGTCCTATTTGACCGCTATACATTGCTAACATCAGGAAATAGAATAATTGGTATTCTCGAGTAACTGGCTGAGCCGCTAACGTGGCTAAAGTGGTGAGAAATCCCGTTAGTAAGATAGGTCCTATAGAGAGTCCATCTATTCCGAAGCTCCAGTAAAAATCAAAAAAATTGATCCATTTATAATTCTCCGTCAGTTGGATTAGTGGATCATCCAATTGGAAATGATAACAAAATGCATAGGTTGTTAGAAGGAGATCAATTAAGCATATACAAATGCTATACCACCTAATTACCTTATTTCCCCTATGAGGAAATAAGAAAATTAAAGAACCCCCGACTATTGGCAAAACTACAACTATTGTTAACCAAGGAAAATAATTCGTGATAAAAATAAGATACACTTGGGCCAGAAAAGCCCGCGCTCAAAATAAAATAGAAAAAATTCTTTTCTATTTTATTTTGAGCACGGGTTTTTGCCAGTAAAAAAACGTATTCGTGTGGTGTTTTTTGAAACGTATCAATAACCTAGACCCATACTTCGAGTTGTTTCATTCCCTAAATAAACTCGAACACTTAAGAAATCCGTCGGACAAGCGGACTCACATCTCTTACAACCAACACAGTCCTCTGTTCTTGGGGCAGAAGCTATTTGCTTAGCTTTACATCCATCCCAAGGTATCATTTCTAATACATCTGTGGGACAGGCTCGGACACATTGAGTACATCCTATACATGTATCATAAATCTTTACTGAATGTGACATTGTATCTATAGTAATTTTTGAACATCAAAAATGAAAATTATCGATCTAGTAAACTCCTAAATGAATCATATATTTATACACCAGATGAATCAATGATTTGTCAGAATTTTGCTAATCAAAATAGACGTCTAGATAAATTGAAAAGAACGAAGAGAGGAGGGCCAGGATACTTTGATTCCTTATTATTTCGTTTTGCAAACGCAAACATGATCATAAGTTGTGTAGCATAGATGCTAATTTGAATTGATAAATATTACACTATTCCAAATTCTACTTTTGAGTAATTATGATTAATGCTATTTATTCAACAAATTTGATTGATTGATACGGGTTGATTTTCTGTTACGAGAAATTGAAGAAACAATAGCCGGTCCTATAGCTGCTTCAGCGGCTGCAATAGCTATAACAAAAATGGAAAAAATATTTCCTTTTAATTGGCGATTATCAAAAAAATCAGAGAAAGTTACGAGATTTAGATTAACTGCATTCAGTATAAGTTCAAGACACATAAGGGCTCTAACCATATTTCGGCTCGTGATCAATCCATAGATACCGATAGAAAATAAATAGGCACTCAAAACAAGTACATGTTCGAGCATCATTGACCAACTCCTTATCAATTTTGATTCATTTCAATATGAACAACAATTCAACAGATTCGATTGACTAAAGAATATAAAAAGTCTGGACCAAAAGAATATATTAGCAATCGGCAATAAAAAAAAAATTGAATC